TTTAGTCGTACACTTGAACTTGAACTTGAAAGATAGCCTAATAAGGCGAAAGAATGCTTGTATAATGATAATGGGTTTTTATGGATCTTTTTTGGTTGAAAGCACACATCAAAATGACATTGACATAAATTGACAAGGTAATCTTTCCATTTTTTCATCAGAAGAGGCGTATCTTTTGAGACCAAAATGGATTTTCCTTGATATCTAACATAATGTATGAAAGGATCCTTGAGCAAGCATAAGCTGTCCCGAAAATCCTTAGTAAAGACTTCTACAAAATGTTCTATTTTTCCATAGAAATATATTCGCTCAAGAAAGACCTGAGAAAATGTTAATCGGAAATGAAAGGATTGATTACGAAGAAAAAAGAAAACGGACTCGTATTCATATACATGAGAATTATATAGGAACAAGAATAATTTTGGATTCTTTTTTGCAAAAATGGAAATAGATTTCTTTGGAATAATAAAACTGTTCCAATTCCAATACTCGTGAAGAAAGAGTCGTAATAAATGCAAAGAGGAGAGATCTTTCACCCAAGAGCGAAAGATTTGAACCAATTTTTCTAGATGGATGGGGTAAGATATTAGTCCATCTGACACATAATTTAAATGTGGGAATTTGCCCTCTAAAAAAGGAAATATTGAATGAATTGATCGTAAATTATGAGATTTTATTATTTCTGACCTTTCTAAAGAGGATACTAATCGTAAGGAAAATGGAATTTCCACAATAACTGCAAACCCCTCCGATATCATTTGAAAATACAAATTTTTGTTATACCTAAAAAATGGATTTTGGTTAGAATCATTAACAGAAATAATCAAATGATTCTGTTGATACATTCGAGTAATTAAACGTTTTACAATTAGTAAACTATATTTATTGTCATAACCTACATTTTCTAACAAAATAGATCTATTTAAGTCACGATCATGAGCAAATGTATAAATATACTCCCGAAAGATAAGTGGGTATAGGAAGTCATTTTTTCGAGATCTATCTATTTCTAAATTTCTTTGAGATTTCTCTATTTTCATTTTAAATTCGATTTGATTGAAGCAAAGATAGGGGGTTTATTGGCTTATTAAATGATACATAGTGCGATACCATAAAAACAAAATAGTAGAATATAAAAAGAATAGATACCTCGGAAATAGTTAAACTCATCAACGGACTCTCTATCCTCTCTTTTTTCCATCTAATTGGTTTATGTTCATTTCTAATTGGTTTATGTTCATTATAGGGTAATAGGGTGACTAGAAATCCTTTACTTTTTCAAGTCAATCACTCTTTTTTGATTTTGGAAAAAAAAATTTCTTTATCAATATACTCTTTCTTCTACACATTCAACTCCCCTTCATAGTGGAGAATAGCTAATAGTTAGGACTCATTAAAAAAATCGAAAATCCACTCAAGAAAAAACCTTTCCCGCATCAGGCACTAATCTATTTTTAACGTCTAATTAGATCGGAAAATCATTCAAATTAAGAACGGGAGCTCGTTGCTTTTTTATTTCCCTATAATTGGAACCGCGGAGCTCTATCCATTTATTAACTCGACCAACCCCAACTTTGAATTTTTTTTTTTTTTTCAGAATTTTCTATTGGTACTCCAGAGACATATCCATTTATTAACTCGACCCAACCCCAACTTTGAATTCCTTTTTTTTTTTTTTCAGAATTTTCTATTGATACGACATGCTGTTTTTTCCATTCATTCCTTTCAGGATCAGTCGTGGTCTTACAAATAATACCAACGGTATGGACGAATTCCTTTCTTCGTACAAATGTATAAAAGCTGTTAGCCGCACTTAAAAGCCGAGTACTCTACCATTGAGTTAGCAACCCCAATACAAATAAAATAATTAAGTTATGTAGATAGAATCGGAATCAAAAATCAAAATAAATCAAAGAGAATAAATAAAGAGATTGAATCGTACGACACAATCAAAACATTAAACTAACAAGAAATGAACACGAAATGAAATAGAAAAATTTCTAATCGATTCTGAACATAAAAAAAAAAAAAAATAAAGAACAGATCAGATAAGAATAGAAAAGATTCTCAAATAAAAAATATAGCAAATAAAAATATAGATAAAGTTAAATAAAGTCAAAATTTATAGATTATCTCTTGTCTCTTATGCTATTTATTCTTATATTTTATGCTATTTATTCTTAGCTATTTATTCTTATATTTAAAATATTTTTAAATTAATATATTTTAAAAATTAATATATTTAAAATTGAAAACAATTAAAAAAATGGAAATATTTATTTTTATACATTTTTCTAATAGAACAATACATTTCCATTTTTTTTTTCCAATCAAAAAAAAAAAAAAAGATTTTTGTATCACAACAAATCCAATAAACCTATCATTTCATTTGAATGAAGAAAAAAAACCAAACCGTTGGAATAGATATAAAGAAATCTACAGATAAGATCTAATTACCCAGATCGGATTATATTTATTTGATACACTGTTGTCAATATGAATGTAAATGTGTTAATAAAAAAATACACAATGAAGAAAACAAAAGAATTAATTCAAATTAACCCCATATTTTATTGATATTTTATGGGGATATATTATCATATAAATATTTTTTGATTTCCAATACTAATATTAGCAAACCAATAAGATAAGACGAAGAAATAAGTAGTTCTCTTTGAATCTTCATCTTCAAGTGACTCGATAGGACCGAGTCGTCAATCCCACACTTCTTCAAGTACCAAGGACTCATAAAAAATCATTAAAAAGATTTAATTAAAAAATAGCCTATCCGATATCAATATCATTATTTGAATAACGTTTTACAGTAAGGACTCCGTTTTATCATCATAAAAGAGATAAATCCCATATTATTCAGATTAAACCATCAATATTTGAAATGAAGTTAGTAAAAAAAAAAAAAAAAAATAAATGTGTAACATATGTATTTTCTTTGTTTGTTAATGAGATTCGAACAGACATTGAAAATGATCATGGGATGTGTGATAATGAATGATAAATCAAATAAAGAATGATCCCATCTTATTGGATGCTAGACTCTCTTTTTATAGGTACAAAGTCAAAGAGGTACAGATGAATTCATTGTTTCCTTTTTTTTTTTCACCCTAAGCCGGCCCGAGGATAAAGATATAATGAAAAACCGTCTGACTTTTTTTGAATTCAAACTCTTTGGATCTATGTTTCCATGTTTCCTGAAAAAAAAACCAGATTTAATTGCATCTGCATATTATTTGAACACGATAATATTTGTGAAAAAAGATATGATTTTGAGAAAAGTCATTCAAAATAAGAAACAAGAATTGCATTTATTATACTTTTAATTTTAACTAAAAATAGGAGGTAGAAGGTTGTTCAAAAAAACAATCTTTATTTTTATATATAGAATTTTGATATAGAGAATAAATATGCTCTGGGACGGAAGGATTCGAACCTCCGAATGGCGGGACCAAAACCCGTTGCCTTACCGCTTGGCCACGCCCCATTTCTATTTTGATTCAACACTAATCAAACTAATATTGGTATTGGTTCTTTGTCAATTCCCGTCCCAAAAAATATCTATGAAATGGATTAGCTTGTTGTTTGCATTTTGATATGTGTAGATATAGAATTAAACTGAATTTATTGATCATAATATAGAATTCCATTAAGATATTGTATGAAAATATGATTTCTTTTATTCTTTTTTTAGCTGATAATTGAAAGATTTTTTATTGGCTGAGTTTCAAGTTTTTTATCTACCTTAACTCTATTTTATATCAATTTATATTATTTTTATATCAATTATCAATGGCATATTAATAACTCAGTCAAAATACAATTATCTTCAAGAACAAAATGTTTGTTATGCTTAATATTTTTAATTTGATTTGTATCTGTCTTAATTTTGCCCTTTATTCAAGCAGTTTTTTCTTCACAAAATTGCCTGAAGCCTACGCTTTTTTGAATCCAATCGTAGATGTTATGCCAGTAATCCCTGTGTTCTTTTTTCTATTAGCCTTTGTTTGGCAAGCTGCTGTAAGTTTTCGATGAGATTTTTAATACTGTCCTAGAATAATTCATGATTTATTCAAGAGGAAAAATTATAATAATTGATAAGATCAGATAAGTCTTATAGTATAGGCCCTTAATTCAAACATTGAAGTTATTGTATAGATGTGAAAAATCTAGATTACCTACCTCATCTCCTCATTCTGAACTTTTTTCCATTCTTTATTCTATTAAAAGAAACCTATTAGATTAGAGCCCACCGAAATATCTAATTTTCGGTATGAAAGAAAATTTTTGGCAACGAAAGACTCGACTCTTATTACAAATGAATTTAGAAAAATTTTTTCTATTTTTCTATTTCGAGAAATTTCTAGAAACCACTTCATTTCTTGATGTCAAAATATGATATGTGGTATAAAAATAGAGAATCTATTTTCTTTTTTTCCAAACAAAAAAAGATCTTGGAGATTGTCTAATGCTTACTCTCAAACTCTTTGTTTACACAGTAGTAATATTCTTTGTTTCTCTTTTCATCTTTGGATTTTTATCTAATGATCCAGGGCGTAATCCTGGACGTGAAGAATAAAAAAAAGAAGGCTTTTTCCTTGCTTGATTTTTATTAAATGTTCTTAGAATTTTATCTATTCTACATCTTACTATTAAATTTAACTATTAGAAAATAAATAAAGAAAAAGGCTTGAAAAAAAAATACCAAGTCATCAACGGAACCGGAAAGAGAGGGATTCGAACCCTCGGTACGAATAACTCGTACAACGGATTAGCAATCCGGCGCTTTAGTCCACTCAGCCATCTCTCCCAATTGAGAAAAGATAATTCCTATGTTACATTACACAACAATACACAACAAGTAGGGCTTGAAAATCAAAGTTTCTATCTTTCTTTTTTTTATCTTTTTTATTACTATTACTATATTATAATAGTCTTAATATATTAGTATTCTAATTAGTATTATGTATTATATTAATTTAATATTG